CAGAACAGAATGTGATATGATGAGATAGAATGCAATAGAAAGACACAGGGAACGGGTTAACTACCCTTAACGGTCAAAGCGAACCCTTTCATTCCGAATTCTTTAATTAGGAATGAATCAAATCTCCCCAAGTAGGATTCGAACCTACGACCAGTCAGTTAACAGCCGACCGCTCTACCACTGAGCTACTGAGGAACAACGGCAGATTCAATTATTTAATTCTATTCCACCTTTTATTTCATTCATTTTAAAAAAATAAAAAATCAAGGAGGGTTTTTTATGATTGACAAATCAGTTAGACTAGGTAATCTAGTATCGCTATACATTAGGATAATCAATTCGGCCCTTGTGGTCGGACTCTATTATGGAGTTCTGATCACATTCTCCATGGGGCCCTCTTTTTTATTGCTTCTACAAACTTGGTTTCTAGAAGAAAGAACTGAAGAAGAAACCGATAAAAGGGTATCAGCAACAACAGGGCTTCTTATGGGACAACTCATAGTATTCATATCGATCTATTATGGGCCTCTGCATAGAGCATTGGGTAGACCTCATATAATGACTCTCCTAGCTGCAGCGTTTTGGGGGTTTCATTTCTACCGGAACAATAATGAGGACTCTTTCGATTTTGATTATGGACCTACTATCAGAAAATTAATGCATTCTTTTGTCATCCAAGGCATATTCTTGGCTAATCTAATTTCTCCATTATTGAACTTTTTTCTTTTACCAAATGCAATCGCAGGCAGATTAGCCAACGTTTCTATCTTTCGAGGGAACAACAAGATTTTCTTTTTAATAAGTTGTTTTGTTTCTTGGTTAATGAGTTACATTTTCTTCATAAAATGCGTTGAATTTCTATTAGTCTGGATACAGCAAAATAATCCTCTTTTTCGGAATAGATTTATTAGATCTATAGCTAATAAGTACCCTTGGGCAGAATTGAGAAATTCTATCGATCGAACCTTGACTATTGTCTTCTTTTTGCTCTTCTTAAGATATCATACACTCAGAAAACCCACACCCCGGTTTTGTAGAAAACCGATAGACTCCTTACTAGTAGACGACACGGTAAGACTGAGAGATAGAATAATAGAAAAAAAAGGAATATTAAACAAAAAAGGAATAATAGAAAAAAAAGGAATAATAGAAAAAAAATTACTAATAGAAAAAAAAGGAATAATAGAAAGAAAATTACTAATAGAAAACAAGGAATAATAGAAAAAACTGCAGCCGCTTTGACATTATAGAAAAAAGTCAATATTTTGATAGAGAGAAAAAGAAACTACTTCAATTCCAATTTTTTCTTTGGCCCAATTTTCGATTCGAAGATTTAGCTTGTATGAACCACTTTTGGTTTAATACAAATAATGCCAGTCGGTTCAGTATGTTAAGGATACGTATATATCCACAATTGAAAATGAAATAAAGGTACGTTTGTCATATATATATATTCTATAGCATATCTGATCTAATATAGGAAAACAAGGATATAGACACATTCCTTGTTTTCCATTCTATATTCTATTCTGATACCTGGAATTCGATTGCCTATCAATTCTATCTAGAAAGGAAGCCATGGAATTTACTTTGAGATACCAAATTTTCTCTTTTGAAAGAGAAGAGATATACTATCCTTTTCTAGCCAACTAAAAAAAGAAAAAAAAAATTGTATAAAAAAAATATGCAATTTTCAATTAATAAAATATGAAATTCAAAAAAATGAAATGAATATTAATACATAAAATAAATAAACTAAGAGATAAGAAGAGATACGGCTGCCGCCTACATATTTGATACCTTCCGCTATAAGGAAACTCATAATGCCGACCCCATTGGTAATTCCATCAATTACTCGTCTATCAAAAAACAGAGTAAATTCTACAAACTCTCTTATACCCTTAGTTAAAGATCGTGCATAAAGAGTATCTATGTAACCGCGATTATAGGACCAATCATAGATCATGTTTATTGTTTTATCCCAAAAACTCCTTTTAGGACCCTTTTTGGCAAAAAAATTGAGGAACTTCAAATTTTGTAAGGATGAATAAACCGGCTTATATAAAGAAAAGGCTATAAATATTCCAAAAAAAGCTACACTGATTGAAAAGGCTGCCTTTGTTACAAATTCAAAAAAATCCGCAGAATGCAAAGAATTCTGATGCAAAAGGTTTAAAGATGGACTTAACAGTTTAGATAATATATCTACTCCCCCCCCTTCTTGATTAAATTGATTAAAAGGAATTCCGATTGCTCCAATAAACAAAGTAAATAATCCCAAAACTAACATTGGAAATAACATAGGATTCTCTGATTCTTGCGGATAGGAAAAAATTCTTTTAGTTGCAAGATGATTAATAACAAAATGGTGCCTTATCTTTTTTACAGTACCGTAAATTTGAGAGCTTTTCTTAGAAAAAAAAGAAGCCCGTTGATTATTATTGATTGTTAATAAAGCTAATAAACATATTTTGTTTTTGAACATTTTTGATTCTCCCTTACCCCATACAGATAGTGAATAGAGCGCACTGTTTTCTTTTCCGTTGTAATTTGTAAAATGAACATTCAAATGACCCCCAAAAGTAAGTAAATAAACCCGAAACATATAAAAGGCAGTTAATCCCGTGGTGGAACAAGCTATTATTGCGAAAATAGGTGAATACAACCAACTATCATTAAGAATTGCATCTTTAGACCAAAAACAGGCGAGGGGCGGAATACCACAAAGGGAAAGAGTTCCTAATAAAAAAGTGGTTTTTGTAATTGGAACACGTTTTGTTAACCCCCCCATAAGAATCATATTCTGGCTCTTATATGGGGAATAGCCAACAATAGCTTCCATTGAATGAATAATGGATCCAGATCCTAAAAACAACAAGGCTTTTGAATATGCATGAGTAATTAAATGAAATAAAGCGGCTCGATAAGACCCCATACCTAAAGCTAACATCATATAACCCAATTGAGACATTGTCGAATAGGCTAGACTTCTTTTAATATCTTTGTGAGCAAGAGCTAAAGTAGCTCCTAAAAGTACTGTTATTATACCTATCAAAGTTATTAGATTCATTATGGAAGGTATGACTACGAAAAGAGGAAGAAGTCGAGCCACAAGAAAAATTCCCGCGGCTACCATAGTAGCCGCGTGTATCAGAGCAGAAATAGGGGTAGGTCCTTCCATGGCATCTGGTAACCATACATGAAGGGGGAATTGTGCAGATTTTGCAATTGGACCGGAAAATAATAGGAAGGCGCACAAAGTAAAAAAGAACAGTTCATTCTCATTATTCGAAATGCAATTTTTTACTATTTCAAACAAATCCTGAAATTCGAAACTGCCCGTTATCCAATAAAGACCTAAAATTCCTAATAATAAACCAAAATCGCCTACACGATTAGTTAGAAACGCCTTTTGACAAGCATTGGAGGCAATCGGTCGTGTGAACCAAAACCCTATTAATAGATACGAACACATTCCAACTAATTCCCAAAAAATATAGATTTGTATTAAATTCGAACTAGTAACTAATCCCAACATTGAAGTATTGAAAAAGCTCATATAAGCACAAAATCTTAAATAGCCTTGGTCATAAGACATATAACTATCACTATAAATAAGGACAAGAATTCCAACTGTAGTAATTAATATTAACAAAATTGAAGTAAGTGAGTCGATCAAATATCCAAACTCTAAAGAAAAATCATTGTTGATGGTCCACGACCATATAGATTGATAGATATAACTGCTATTTATTTGCTGAATAGACAGATTGGCCGAAAAAGCGAAAACTATACTTAACAAAAAAATACTTGGAAAAGCCCATATACGACGAAGTTTTTTTGTTGATGCCGGGAAAAGTAGGAGTCCCATTCCTATTAACATAGGGACTGGAAGTGTAACGAAAGGTATAATCAAAAAATATTGATATGTATATTCCATAAAAAAATCTCATTATTCTTAATTAATCTGAATCTTTTTTCAAATACTTCACATATTCAAATTAAGAAGTTAGAATTGGTCAAATGATATCCCGAAGATACTAGTGAAAACGGAAAAAATACCTATTCTAAAATGAAAATTGTATTTATTGTATTTATTATAAAGAAGTTTCAAACTTTTTGGATAATTTTCTTAACAATTATTATTTGAAATAACTATATAAAATAGAATCAACCTTTTTTTGCTTTCAACTTAATTAAGAAAAAAAGCACCTTTCACTTTTAGATAGATCAAACTGTGTAAATTTTGAAAAATATCGTTTAGATCATAATCATATGCTTGGGCCGAACATTATATCAAAATATATATATTGAATTGTTCAATCTTTTTGGATTGGATAGAACTCAAAACTCTATCTATCTATCTATATATATATATATAGATAGATAGATAGAGAATCCCCAGAGATCAATACCTAATTGTTTTACTAAATCCTAACAAAAGTTCTCTACACAATGAAATTCTAACAAGTAATACAAAAAAAGATTTCCAGAAATCCTTAGAATGTATCATTCAAATTGGAATTTGAAATTCCATTTTGAGTTTGATTAATTTAACTGACTTCAAAATTCTATTGAATTGAGTCCTTTAAATTTGACGATTGAATCAAAATGGGTTATTATGATTTTGAGCAAGCCGCTATGGTGAAACTGGTAGACACGCTGCTCTTAGGAAGCAGTGCGAAAGCATCTCGGTTCGAGTCCGAGTGGCGGCATAACGTTTTTTCATTTTCAAAAGGATTCAACAAATCGTATAATGAATTGAATTCCTAATTTGAATTCCGTATGTATAATTAAGGTACCCTTTTTACATTTTTTATGATATTTTCGACTTTAGAACATATATTAACTCATATATCTTTTTCGGTTGTTTCCATTGTAATTCTAATTCATTTGATAATTTTATTAGTCGATGAATTCATCGAACTATATGATTCGTCAGAAAAGGGTATGATAATCACTTTTTTCTGTATAACAGGATTATTAATCACTCGTTGGATTTATTTGAAACATTTACCAATAAGTGATTTATATGAATCATTAATATTCCTTTCTTGGGGGTTCTCCATTATTCATATGGTTCCTTATTTTAAAAAACATAAAAAATGGTTAGGCGTAATAACCGCGCCTAGTACTTTTTTTACCCAAAGCTTTGCTACTTCGGGTTTTTTAACTGATATGCATCAATCGGAAATCTTAGTACCCGCTCTGCAATCCCAGTGGTTAATGATGCACGTAAGTATGATGATATTGGGCTATGCATCTCTTTTATGTGGATCATTATTATCAGTAGCACTTCTAGTAATTCGATTTCGAAAAGTCATAAGAATTTTTGAAAAAAGAAAAAATTTCTTAAAAGATTCATTTTCCTTCAGTGAGATCCAATACATGACGGAGGGGAGCAATTTTTTGAAAAATATTTCTTTTTTTTCTTTTAGAAATTTTTACAGGTTTCAGTTGATTCAACAATTGGATAATTGGAGTTATCGTATTCTTAGTATAGGGTTTCTCTTTTTAACCATAGGTATCCTTTCAGGAGCAGTCTGGGCTAATGAAACATGGGGGTCCTATTGGAATTGGGACCCAAAGGAAACTTGGGCATTTATTACTTGGGTCATATTTGCAATTTATTTGCATACTCGAACAAATAAAAATTTTAAAGGTTTCAATTCTGCAATTGTTGCTTCTATAGGCTTTCTTATAATCTGGATATGCTATTTTGGGGTTAATTTATTGGGAATAGGACTGCATAGTTATGGTTCATTTACATTAACATCTAATTGAATTGAAAAAAAAAGTATTGATGAATCAAACCATAGGACAACTTAGTCTATATTATTATATATATATTATATAATAAACCTCAGTTAAGTGGCTGAGAACCTTTTGAATCACTATATTACTTGATTCAAAAGGTTCTCACAAATGCCAAAGATATTTGGTTGTAATTCCTCTTTTCTTTAAAAAAAAAATAGGTTTTTTTTATTTATAATGACTAACTCTTAAAATAATTAGATAGAATAGCACTAATCTTCTCAACTGCTAATGAAAAAACGAAATCCGGAAAAATCCCAATACCTATTACTGGTAAAAGTAGACATATCGAAACAAAAAATTCCCGCGGTCCAGAATCAAAAAAATACGAGTTTGCTGCATCAAACAGCTTGTATCCATAGAACATTTGGCGTAACATAGATAATAAATAAATAGGAGTCAATATCATTCCAACTGCCATTACAAAAGTAATTAGTATTTTGGGCATTAAAAGATATTTATGGCCGGTAATTATTCCAAAAAAGACTATTAATTCCGCAACAAAACCACTCATGCCCGGTAATGCAAGGGAAGCTAATGATAAAATACTGAACATCGTGAATATTTTTGGCATTAGGGTAGCCATTCCGCCCATTTCGTCAAGATAAACAAGATGTATTCTATCATAACTCGTCCCCGCCAAGAAAAAAAGTGCAGCGCCAATAAATCCATGTGATATTATTTGTAAAACAGCGCCGTTGAGTCCCATATCACTTATAGAGTAAATCCCTATAATTATGAAACCCATATGAGATACAGAGGAATAGGCTATTCTCTTTTTTAAATTTCGTTGACCAGAAGATATTAAAGCTGCATAGATTGTTTGTATTGCGCCTACTATTACCAACCAGGGCGAAAATAAAGAATGGGCATGCGGTAATAATTCCATATTGATTCGAATCAATCCATATGCTCCCATTTTTAATAAGATTCCAGCTAGGAGCATACAAGTACTATAATGTGCTTCTCCGTGTGTGTCTGGCAACCATGTATGGAAAGGTATAATCGGTGATTTGACAGCAAAAGCAACAAGAAACCCAATATAGAATAGTATTTCTAGGCTCACAGGATATGATTGATTGGCTGATTTTTCAAAATGGAATGTTGGTTCATTGAACGTATATAAAGCGATACCCAAGGCTCCCATTAATAAAAAAATGGAACTGCCCGCAGTATACAAAATAAATTTTGTAGCTGAATACAAACGTTTCTTTCCTCCCCACATGGATAGAAGTAGATAAACGGGAATTAATTCTAACTCCCACATAATGAAAAAAAGTAAAAGATCTTGAGAAGAAAATAATCCTACTTGGCCACTATACATCCCTAACATCAGAAAATGAAATAATCGGGAATCCCGAGTAATTGGCCGAGCTGCTAAAGTAGCTAAAGTCGTGATAAATCCTGTCAATAAAATGGGTCCTATCGAGAGTCCATCTATTCCCAATCGCCAATCAAAATCCAAAAAATCGATCCACTTAGAATCCTCCGCTAATTGAATTAATGGATCGTCCAATTGGAAATAATAAGAGAAAGCATAGGTCATTAAAAGAAGTTCTAATATACAGATAGAAATAGTATACCATCTAATTATCTTATTTCCTTTATGAGGGAAAAAGAAAATTAAGCAACCCGCAGATATTGGTAAAACGACAAATGTTGTTGACCAAGGAAAAGAATTCGTGGTAAAGACAAGATACACTTGGGCCACAAAAACCCGTGCTTGAAAACCAAATATTAGGCACGGGTTTTTGTCGGTAAACAAAAAAGCAAATGGGTTCAAGTGGCTTTTTATGGAAAGGATCAATAAGCTAGACCCATGCTTCGAGTTGTTTCATGCCATAAATAAACTCGTACACTCAGGAAATCCGTTGGGCAGGCGGATTCACATCTCTTACAACCGACACAATCTTCTGTTCTTGGCGCGGAAGCTATTTGTTTAGCTTTACATCCGTCCCAAGGTATCATTTCTAATACATCCGTGGGGCAGGCACGAACACATTGAGTGCACCCTATACATGTATTATAAATTTTGACTGAGTGTGACATTGGATCTATTAATTTCAAATTTTGTTAATGTCATAAAATTTCAACCTAGTAAATTCCTAAATTTGTCATATATTTAGACACCAGATGAATCAAGGATTTGCCAGAATTTTGCTATTCAATATTGATTGCATTCCGCATCGATTCATAAGATAAAGCCAAGATACTTTCATTTTTTATATTTTCACAAACAGGATCAGATACATTATCTATCGTAGATAGGAATTCAAATGAATGAATATGAACATTCTATTTTATATTCTCAATATTACTTATTCAACAAATTGAATTGATTAATACGAATTGATTTTTGATTACGATAAATTGACGAAACGATAGCCGGTCCAATAGCTGCTTCAGCGGCTGCGATAGATATAACAAAAATTGCAAAAATATTTCCTTTTAATTGGCGACTATCAAAAAAATCAGAAAATATTACGAAATTCATATTAACAGCATTTAGGATAAGTTCAAGACACATAAGGGCTCTAACCATATTTCGACTCGTAATCAATCCATAGATACCGATAGAAAATAAATAGGCACTGAAAACAAGTACATGTTCGAGCATCATAGACCAACTCCTTCAAAAATTTTGATTTATTTGAATATAAACAATGAATAGAAATTCAAGATTAATAGATTGGATTAACTACAATTAAGAATATTACAAGTACAGAGCAAAGACCCATATTAGTAATAAGTCGAATAAAAGGAATTTTATTATGAATAATCTTCAAATCGAATTGTCGAAAAATATATGTGAGAATCTAGAGAGCAAAATTTGTATTGTGGTTACTCATTTTACAGATTTATGACTGACGAGCCACAGTAATCGCACCTATCAAAGCAATTAAAAGAATTATTGAAATGAGTTCAAATGGAAGAAAAAAATCTGTTGATAAATGAATTCCAATTTGTTGGCCGTTACTTATTAAATCTTGTTCAAGAATCTGATTTTCTCTTGTAGTCCAAATAATCCCGTACCATGTCGTATCTGAAATAAAAGTAATTAAAAAAACAAAAATACTTGTAGAAACTAGGGAGGTGACCCCATTTCCAACAGCCCAAAGATTAGAACCTTTTGAATACTCTGGACCATTCATGAACATTACAGTAAATAGAATTAAAACATTTATAGCTCCTACATAAATAAGGAGCTGCGCAGCAGCTAGAAAATGAGAATTTGATAAAATATAAAATAAGGATATACAAACAAGAACGAATCCCAAAGAAAAGGCAGAAAAAATTGGATTAGTGAATAATACCACTCCTAGACCTCCGAATATCAGACCTAATCCCAGAAAGACTAAAATAAAATCATGTATTGGTCCAGATAAACCCATTGTGCGTAAACTACAAGAGAAAAAAACTTTAATTCTTTTTTCATGACCTTATTGACCCTGACCAGCAAAAAAGACTATTTAAAATGCTAATAGGTTTCGAATTGAATTCCACCCTAAGGGGTGGAACTTACTGTGGATACAGCTATTGGACTAATTGCGCTCTTTCTCGAACAGGTAAAGACTCTAATTTTGATTTGAAAATCATTATGGATAGAATTCAAACTCATACAATTCTAACTCTATTATTTAGATATATATGGAAATTCTAAATATAGAAATAGAAATTGTAATGTAGTAATTCCAAATTTCCATTTCTTTAATTAATCTTAATTAATCTTTAATCCTTAATCAAAAGGAATTTATCCATTTTTTGGAGGTAAATTTAAAATAGTTCGAATTGTATAATCTTCACTTGCCGACATTGGTAAACGGCCTAAAGCGATTTGATTATAATTCAATTCATGACGACTATAAGTAGAAAGCTCATATTCTTCAGTCATTGATAAACAATTTGTTGGACAATACTCAACGCAGTTTCCACAAAATATACAGATTCCAAAATCAATACTGTAATTAAACAATCGTTTTTTTCGAATGTCAGTTTCAAATTTCCAATCAACAACAGGTAGATCTATAGGACATACGCGAAGACATACTTCACAAGCAATACATTTATCAAATTCGAAATGGATTCGACCGCGGAAGCGCTCGGATGTGATTAATTTTTCATAAGGATATTGAATAGTTACCGGTAAACGATTTGCGTGAGATAAGGTAATCATGAAACTTTGACCAATGTATCTTGCAGCTCGTATGGTTTGTTGACCATAATTAATGAACCCAATTACCATGGGGAACATATCGTGAATTTTTATCAAGAATTTTCTATTTGTTTTTTTATCTTGTTTGAGATAAGTTATCAAAATAAATATCAATTTTTTTATAGTGAAAGGAGTTGAAAAGAGGTTGTTAATAATAGATTACCAAGAGAAATAGGTAAAAAAAATTTCCACCCAAGATTTAATAGTTGGTCCATTCTTAGTCTAGGTAAAGTCCATCTTGTTGTGATAGGAATGAATAAGAGCAAATACGTTTTAACCAATGTAATAAAAATACCTATTGTTATTGTAAACACTTCACTTATTTTTTTTATTTCCAAAAATTCTGGAACGAATATATACGGAATAGAGATATTCCAACCGCCTAAGTAAAGAACTGTTACAAATAAGGAAGAAACTAATAGGTTTAGATAGGAAGCAAGATAAAATAAACCAAATTTTATACCCGAATATTCAGTTTGATAACCCGCTACTAATTCTTCTTCTGCTTCTGGTAAATCAAAAGGTAATCTCTCACATTCTGCTAGGGAAGAAATCAAAAAAATGATAAACCCTGCAGGTTGTCTCCAAAAATTCCACCCCCAAAAACTATATTTTGATTGTGCCTCAACTATATCAACTGTACTTAAACTGTTAGATAATCATAGTCGATGATAACATCACTCTTACCATCGCTATTCCAGAACCGTACGTGAGATTTTCACCTCATACGGCTCCTCGAAGGTCATAAATAAATGTAAGGACTCGATGATATTATTTATCTCTACATATTTGTATCTATTTGTAGTAGAAATAAAATGAAAATCTATGAAACATTCCCAAATTCAACCAATCCAATTCTGTCTGTTAGAAGACTAAATAAAGTACTTTGGAATCAATCTTATCCTTTCAAAATCTTTTTTTATAGCAATAACGAAAACCCTTTCATAAAATACTCGTCTCGTTGCAGAAATGTCAATATATATATATATTGACACTTTTAGTTTTCAATTACGAAAAAGAATTCGACATTCTATTCGTTTAGTTCATGAATTATGATAGAAATTCGATTTCTACGAATAGAAGTAGATATAAGAAAAAAAAAAGAATAAAAAAGATCTTTCTTTTTTTTTGTTTCTATTCTTCTTTCTCAAAAAAAAAAAGAAAGGATTCTTTCGTTTTTGATAGTTATTTCTTTAATCATGCGGTAGGAGCATACTCTGAATCGGAATCTTGAGAAGTACTGCTTTAGCATTTCTACTAATTGAAAGTCCCAATTAATATTCTTTATATTCTTATGAAGAAATATCCTATTGGATAATTTCAAAAATCTCTATTACTAATCCTTTGTGTATCTTGGTATTCCTAACCACGCACTTATTTTTGTTGGACTGTTCGTTTGCATTATGGTAATACTTAGAAATCATAGTCAAAACTCAATAGAGCCGGTTTTTTTCAACCCGCTTCAAGCCAGGATGACTAATCAACCAATCTTGGGGCAAATGGTCTCATTTTCTTATGTTTCTTTTTGTATTATTCTTGTACATCAGAAATGAGTCTCAATTTTTTTTTTTACTGCAAATTTCAAAGCTGTTTTATTTCACTCATATAGCTATCCACTTTAGTTCATCAATTCAAATGATGAATAAAAAATCAGAGGATATTCCTTCAAAGGATTTCTCTTCTTTATTCCTAAAAAAAAGAAAAGTAAAGGAATAGCAAGAATTTTTTAACGAATCGCACGTAGAGATATGGATAATATACAGAGAGTCAATGGTATTTCATAACTAATGGATTGAGCGGCAGCTCGTAGACCACCTAAAAAGGAATATTTATTATTTGATCCATATCCCGACATAAGAAGTCCAAGGGGAGCAGTACTTGAAATGGCAATCCATAAAAAAATACCGATATTTAGATCTGCTAAAACAAGATGATAACTAAAGGGAATTACTGAATAACTTAATAAAGTTGATATGACTGCTACGGCCGGTCCGAGACTGAACAAATGAGTATCCCCTCTAGATGGAAAAAGATTTTCTTTGAAAAGTAGTTTTGTTCCATCCGCTAGAGTTTGAAGAACTCCTAAAGGTCCAGCATATTCAGGTCCAATACGTTGTTGTATCCCTGCAGATATTTCTCTTTCTAACCACACAATTACTAGTAAACCTATCGTTATTGCTAATACAAGAGTCAAAATAGGGCCAAGTACCCACACAATTTCATAAGTCTCCTTTAAGGATTCCAATTTTGAAAAAGAATTGATAGCTTGTACTTTTGTTGTATCAATTATCATTTCAACGATCAACTTCTCCCATAATGATATCGATGCTACCTAATATTGTCATAATATCAGCCAATTTCATTCTTTTAACTAATTGAGGAAGGATCTGCAAATTGATAAAACCCGGTGGACGAATTTTCCATCTCCAAGGAAACCCAGTCTGATCCCCTATCAAAAAAATTCCCAATTCTCCCTTTGGTGCTTCTACTCTTACATAAAGTTCCTGTTTGTTCAATTCAAAAGTGGGAGACACTTTTTTACTAACGAATCGGTATTCAAAATCGTTCCATTCTGGATCACTTTTTTTATAAAAATGCAAACGTCTGGTTTCTAAATTTTCGTGGTCCCCTCCCGGAATTCCTTCCAAAGCTTGTTGAATAATTTTTATGGATTCAGTCATTTCACCAATTCGGACCAAATAACGGGATAATGAATCCCCTTCTTTTTGCCATTGGACTTCCCAATCAAATTGATCATAAGACTCATAATGATCAATTTTACGAAGATCCCATCGTATTCTAGAAGCTCGTAACATTGGTCCCGACAACCCCCAGTTTATTGCTTCGTCTGCACTAATAATACCTACTCCTTCAATTCGTTTTAAAAAAATAGGATTTCGCGTAATAAGTTTTTGATATTCAGTAACTGCTGTTAAAAAATAATTACAAAAATCTAAACATTTATCTATCCAACCATAAGGGAGATCCGCTGCTACTCCTCCGATACGAAAATAATTATGCATCATTCTCATACCTGTAGCTGCTTCAAATAAATCATATATTAACTCTCTTTCTCTAAAAATATAGAAAAAAGGAGTTTGTGCACCAATATCCGCCATAAAAGGGCCAAGCCATAACAGATGAGAAGCTATACGACTCAACTCTAAGATAATTACTCTGAGATAGCTGGCTCTTTTAGGTACTTGAATATTTCCAATATATTCTGCCCCATTTACTGTTATTGCTTCTGCGAACATGGTAGCTAAGTAATCCCAACGCGTTACATAAGGCAAATATTGTATAATTGTTCGATTTTCCGCAATTTTTTCCATTCCTCTGTGTAAATAACCTAATATTGGCTCACAGTCAATAACATGTTCACCGTCTAGAGTAAGGATGAGTCGAAGAACACCATGCATTGATGGGTGATGGGGTCCCATATTCACTATCATAAAATCTTTTCTTTTAGCTGGTACATTCATAGTTATTTCCTCGATTCATTCTTCTATGAATTGCTGAAGACGAAAAGAAATTCATCAAAATTCAAGAACGACTAAATCAAATAAATTAATTTGAAATTATTTCCTATTTAACTCTCGAATATTCAACTTCCTAATTAATCTTTGATAATGTAATACGTTTTTCTTTTTCAAATAAGATAGTAGTCGTCGGCGTTTTTCTAGAATTTTGCGCAAACCTCTTTGAGATGAATAGTCTTTTTTATGCAATTCAAAATGTGGAACAAGCCCTCGTATCTTTTTAGTAAAGCTTATTATTTGAAATTCAACGCATCCTGTGTTTTTCTTTTTTTTTATTTTTGAAATGATGAGTGAATTTTTTTTTACCATAAAACGAAATCCCCCTCCTATTTCCCATTTTAAAAATGGTTTTAGTGATTAGGAAAAATAACAAAAAATGGAATAAGAATAGAATAATTTATTGAATTTTTTTGAATTTCATATTTTATTAATTGAAAATTGCATATTTTTTTTATACAATTTTTTTTTTCTTTTTTTAGTTGGCTAGAAAAGGATAGTATATCTCTTCTCTTTCAAAAGAGAAAATTTGGTATCTCAAAGTAAATTCCATGGCTTCCTTTCTAGATAGAATTGATAGGCAATCGAATTCCAGGTATCAGAATAGAATATAGAATGGAAAACAAGGAATGTGTCTATATCCTTGTTTTCCTATATTAGATCAGATATGCTATAGAATATATATATATGACAAACGTACCTTTATTTCATTTTCAATTGTGGATATATACGTATCCTTAACATACTGAACCGACTGGCATTATTTGTATTAAACCAAAAGTGGTTCATACAAGCTAAATCTTCGAATCGAAAATTGGGCCAAAGAAAAAATTGGAATTGAAGTAGTTTCTTTTTCTCTCTATCAAAATATTGACTTTTTTCTATAATGTCAAAGCGGCTGCAGTTTTTTCTATTATTCCTTGTTTTCTATTAGTAATTTTCTTTCTATTATTCCTTTTTTTTCTATTAGTAATTTTTTTTCTATTATTCCTTTTTTTTCTATTATTCCTTTTTTGTTTAATATTCCTTTTTTTTCTATTATTCTATCTCTCAGTCTTACCGTGTCGTCTACTAGTAAGGAGTCTATCGGTTTTCTACAAAACCGGGGTGTGGGTTTTCTGAGTGTATGATATCTTAAGAAGAGCAAAAAGAAGACAATAGTCAAGGTTCGATCGATAGAATTTCTCAATTCTGCCCAAGGGTACTTATTAGCTATAGATCTAATAAATCTATTCCGAAAAAGAGGATTATTTTGCTGTATCCAGACTAATAGAAATTCAACGCATTTTATGAAGAAAATGTAACTCATTAACCAAGAAACAAAACAACTTATTAAAAAGAAAATCTTGTTGTTCCCTCGAAAGATAGAAACGTTGGCTAATCTGCCTGCGATTGCATTTGGTAAAAGAAAAAAGTTCAATAATGGAGAAATTAGAT